AATATCTTTTACATATCCACCAAGTTTGTCAACTTTTTTTGAAATGATACAACAGAAGATTCTTTTGTGCACGACAGAAAAGCTATTTTCAGAAGAACTATATAATCATTGGGTTTATACCAATGAAATTAATATAATAAAATTTAATATAATAAAATTATAAAAATTAATAATAATAATTAGAAACAAATTTTCTTTATATTCTTTATGATATTATATTAAAAATAACGATATATCCTTTATCTTAATAAACTTTTTAGAAACTATATCTATATATATAAGTAAGAAATTACTAAAAAAATTGATACATAAAATAAGTAAAAAAAGAGATAAGAAGAGATCCGTCCTCCACTTACATATTTAATAACTTCTGCTACAAAGAAACTGGTAATACCAATACCGTTCGTAACTTCATCAATTACTTGTTTATCAAAAAAATGAGTTAGTCCGGTTAATCCTCTTATAGCCCTATTTAAGATTTTTGAATAAAAAATGTCTATGTAACCACGATTATATGACCAATCATATATTACATTTATGATTTTGTCCCAGAGACTTCTCCTAGGACCCATTTTAACAAAAAAATTGATTAAGTTAAAATTATGAAAATATGAATAAGCGGGCCCATATAAAAGAGACGCTATAAAAATTCCGAAATAAGCTATACTGACTGAAAAAATTGCATTTATTACAAATTCATACCAATCAAAATAATGGTTAGAATTTGAATGTAACAAGTTTATTGACGGAGTTAACCATTTTGATAATATATCAAAATGATCACTTATTCCTTGACCAAAAGGAATTCCTATGGATCCAACGAAAAAAGTAAATAAGACCAATACAAGAAGTGGAAATAACATAGTATTGTCCGATTCATAAGGATATGCGGCAATTTTTTTAGTGGCAAAATTATTAATAGTAATAAGAGGTCGCATCCTATTTATTACTAGATTACCATCAATTGGATATGTTTTTTTCGAAAAAAAGGAATCCCTTTGATTATTATTCATTGGCGATAAAAAAAATTTATTTTTTCTCACTTTAGGTCCTTTTTTGCCCCATATGGATATTGAATAGAACGCATTATTTTTTTTGCCGCTGTGGTTTTGAAAATTAACGTTCAAATGCCCTTCAAAAGTAAGTAAATACATCCGAAACATATAAAATGCAGTTAATCCTGCTGTGAAACAAGCTATTATTGCGAAAATCGGCGAATATAACCAACTATCATTAAGAATTTCGTCTTTGGACCAAAAACAAGCAAGGGGTGGAATACCACAAAGAGAAAGTGTACCCAATAAAAATGAAGTTTTTGTAATTGGCACATATTTTGTTAAACCGCCCATAAGAGCCATGTTCTGACTTTTATCTGGAGAATATCCAACAACGGTTTCCATTGAATGAATAATGGATCCAGATCCTAAAAATAACAATGCTTTCGAATAGGCATGACTGATCAAATGAAATAAAGCAGCTCGATAAGATCCCATGCCTAAAGCTAACATAATATAACCCAATTGAGACATTGTAGAATAGGCTAAACTTCTTTTAATGTCTCTTTGAGCAAGAGCCAAAGTAGCTCCTAATAGTATTGTTATTATACCCACCAAAGAAATTATATTCATTATATAAGGTATGACTGTAAAAAGAGGAAAAAGTCGAGCTACAAGAAAAATCCCCGCTGCTACCATAGTAGCAGCATGTATAAGAGCTGAAATAGGAGTAGGACCTTCCATGGCATCTGGTAACCATACATGAAGGGGGAATTGCGCGGATTTAGCAACCACACTAACAAATAATAGGGAAGCACACAAAGTAAGAAATAAAGAATTGGTCCCATCATTATCAATCAAATTATTGGCTATTTCGAACAAATCCCGAAATTCAAAACTACCCGTTATCCAATAAAGACCTAAGATTCCTAAAAATAAACCAAAATCCCCTACACGATTCGTTACAAAGGCTTTTTGACAAGCACTTGCCACAAGGGGTCGCGTGAACCAAAACCCTATTAATAGATACGAACACATTCCAACTAATTCCCAACAAATATAAATTTGTATCAAATTGGAACTAGTAACTAATCCCAGCATGGAAGCATTAGAAAAACTCATATAAGCAAAAAATCTCAAATAGCCTTGATCATGAGACATATAATTGTCACTATAAATAAGAACCATTATTCCAACAGTAGTAATTAATATTAACATAATGGAAGTAAGCGGATCTATCAAATGGCCGAAATCTAAGGAAAAATCATTATTGATGGTCCAAGACCATACATATTGGTAGATAGGACTGCCATTTATTTGTTGAATAGACAGATCGGCTGAAAAAATCATAACGATACTTAGTAATAAAACACTAGGAAAAGCCCATATACGACGAATATTTTTTGTTGCCGCCGGAACAAGGAGAAGCCCCAACCCTATTGCTATAGGAACTGGAAGGGGAACGAAAGGTATGATCCACGCATATTGATATGTATGTTCCATAATAAAATTAAACTTTTTTATTAATTGTTTTGTTTAATTGTTTCCGATTCACCAGCTCTTATATATTTTGAAAGGAGCAAAAAAAAATCAAGATATGAAAAGACTCCAATTTTAAAATTGAAAATATTCAAATAAAAAAAGAAGTTAAAATCAAATGATAAGATTAAGTCAATGTTTAAAAGTTATTACTTATATTACTTAATATAATTATTACCTAAGATATTTATGAAGATACAGAATATGTATTCTATTTTCAACCATTTATTATTTATTATTACAATAATTTAGTTTAAATCCATAGAACAGGTAAAATACAAAAAAAGTACTTGATTTTGATATATATTCTATCATCCACCAATAACTCAACCTGATAAAAAAAGCCCTCGTTATTTTAGTTAATTTATTTGGAATCAGTATTCGGAATCATTAATTGAATTAGTTCTGAACTAGTTCGTTGTGAAACTGAGTGAGTTGCTTATATTCCTTCCAATAAAACAACTTATGTTTGCGGTAACCTCTATGATATCCGTCAATTTGTTACTCGTCACTTCAGTTCTTTGCGAACTGCAATAAAAAAATGTCTTTTTTTGTTTTCATTTCGAAATGGGAATGGATTGAGAACAGAACTATCTAGTTGCAACTCTTCAATTCCATAAGAAACCGCACGAAAAGCCATTACATTCTTAAAGCTAACACCGCCCCACACCACAAGATAATTATTATTACTACAGATAATTATTATTGAACGTTCAAATAGCAATAGGAATTTGAATGATATTTTAAAAAAGTGTCCTCAAGATATTGCATTGAATTGCCTCCTTCAATCTCGACGATTGAAGATGGATGGGCTATTATGATTTAGAGCAAGCCGCTATGGTGAAATCGGTAGACACGCTGCTCTTAGGAAGCAGTGCTAGAGCATCTCGGTTCGAGTCCGAGTGGCGGCATCTTATAAAATAAAATCAAAAAATAAGAGTAAAATAAATACTCGAATAACTCCTATAATGTATAGGTATTAAATTATGGATTTCCATTCCAATGTTGGAGGACATCTTTTTTTAGGATTTTTATGATATTTTTTACTTTAGAACATATATTAACTCACATTTCTTTATCGATTGTTTCCGTTGTAATTACGATTTTTTTTATGAACTTATTAGTCCACGAAATCGTAGAACTATATGATTCGTCGGAAAAAGGAATGGTAGCTACTTTTGTTTGTATAACGGGATTATTAGTTATTCGTTGGATTTATTCAGGACATTTACCCTTAAGTGATTTATATGAATCATTAATGTTCCTGTCATGGAGTTTCTCCATTATTCATATGGTTCCCCATTTTAGGAACCATATGAATTATTTAAATGCAATAACTGCACCAAGTGCTGTTTTTACCCAAGGATTTGCTACTTCAGGTCTTTTAACTAAAATGAATCAATCCGCAATATTAGTACCGGCTCTACAATCACAGTGGTTAATGATGCACGTAAGTATGATGGTATTGAGCTATGCAGCTCTTCTGTGTGGATCATTATTATCAATAGCTCTTCTAGTCATTACATTTCGAAAAAATATAGATCTATTTGGTAAATATAAAAACAATAATTTACTGGTTGGGCGATTTCCCTTTGACGAAATCCAATACGCGAATAAAATAAGCAATGTTTTACAAAACAATTGTTTTATTTCGTTTCGAAATTATCACAGGTATCAATTAATTCAGCAATTGGATTGTTGGAGTTCTCGTATTATTAGTCTCGGGTTTCTATTTTTAACCATAGGTATTCTTTCGGGAGCGGTATGGGCTAATGAAGCGTGGGGATCATATTGGAATTGGGACCCAAAAGAAACTTGGGCATTTATTACTTGGACAATATTCGCAATTTATTTACATACTAGAACAAATGAAGATTTGCAAGGCTCGAATTCTGCAATTGTGGCTTCTATGGGATTTTTTTTTATTTGGATATGCTATTTTGGAGTAAACCTATTAGGAATCGGGCTACATAGTTATGGTTCATTCACATTAACATCTAATTGAGGAAAATACCTTACGAATACAATACACAAGAATAGCATCTGAAAGTTTTATGAGTTTTTGAGAACCATTTGAATCACTACTTTATTCAAATGGTTCTCAAAAGCTACAAAAGTATCTGATTACAATTAATTTAATTCTTTTTTTTACTTTAAAGATAAAGAAGTAATAAAGAAGACTTATTTAGTTTTCATTGTACATTGTACAACTGAACCAAAAAAAAATTATTTTTTTTTGGTTCTTTTTTTCTTTTTATATGTCTTATTGATGAAAACTATCTATAAAAATAATTAGCTAGAATAGCTTCTACCTTGTCAATTGATAGTGAGAAAACGAAATCCGGATAAATACCAATACCTATTACGGGTAGAAAAATACAGATTGAAACAAATAGTTCTCGTGGTCCAGAATCAAAAAAATGAGAATTTGGAGAATGAAATTGCTTGTATCCATAGAACATCTGACGTAACATAGATACTGAATAAATAGGAGTTAATATCATTCCAATTGCCGCTACAAAAATGATTAGTATTTTTGGCATTAAAAGATATTTTCGGCTCGTTATTAGTCCAAAAAAAACCACCAATTCTGCAACAAAACCACTCATTCCAGGCAATGCAAGTGAAGCCATCGAGAAACTACTGAACATTGTAAATATTTTTGGCATTGGGATAGCTATTCCTCCCATTTCGTCGAGATAAACAAGACGTATTCTATCGTAACTAGTTCCTGCCAAGAAAAAAAGTGCAGCACCAATAAATCCATGAGAGATCATTTGTAAAATGGCCCCATTGAGTCCTGTATCAGTTATTGAACCAATTCCTATAATTATGAAACCCATATGAGATACGGAGGAATAGGCAATTCTCTTTTTTAGATTGCGCTGACCGAGAGATGTTGAAGCTGCATAGATTATTTGAATTGTGCCTATTATCATCAACCAGGGAGAAAATATAGAATGAGCGTGGGGTAATAATTCCATATTGATCCGAACCAATCCATATGCTCCCATTTTTAATAAGATTCCGGCTAAAAGCATACATGTACTGTAATGTGCTTCTCCATGGGTATCTGGTAACCATGTATGTAGAGGTATAATCGGCAATTTGACAGCATAAGCAATAAGAAACCCAAAATAGAATATTATTTCCAATGCCACAGGATATGATTGATTGGCTGATGTTTCAAAATTTAATGTTGGTTCATTGGAACCATATAAACCCATACCCAGAACTCCCATTAAGAGAAAAATAGAACCCCCTGCAGTGTACAAAATAAATTTTGTAGCTGAGTACAAACGGTTCTTCCCTCCCCACATGGATAAAAGTAGGTAGACAGGAATTAATTCTAATTCCCACATGATAAAAAAAAGTAAAAGATCCCGAGAAGAAAATGGTCCTATTTGACCGCTGTACATTGCTAACATGAGAAAATGGAACAATCTAGAATCTCGAGTAACCGGCCAGGCCGCTAAAGTAGCTAAGGTAGTGATGAATCCCGTGAGTAAAATGGGTCCAATGGAAAGTCCATCGATTCCTAATCTCCAGTGAAAATAAAAAAACTGGATCCATTTATAATCCTGTTCTAATTGGATTAATGGATCGTCCAATTGGAAATGATAACAGAATACATAGGCCGTTAGAAGTAGTTCTAATAGACATATACAAATAGTATACCATCTAATAACCTTATTTCCTCTATGAGGGAAAAAGAAAATGAAAGTACCTGCGAATATCGGCAAAACAACAATTATTGTTAACCAAGGAAAATCATTCGTGGTAAAGACAAGATACACTTTGACCAGAAAAACCCGTGCTCGAAAGAAAATAATTTATCGAGTACGGGTTTTTGTCGGTAAAGAAAAAAATGGATTCAAGTGGAATTTTCTGGAACGTATCAATAAGCTAGACCCATACTACGAGTTGTTTCATGCCATAAATAAACCCGGACACTCAGGAAATCCGTTGGACAAGCGGATTCACACCTTTTACAACCTACACAGTCTTCTGTTCTTGGAGCAGAAGCAATTTGCTTAGCTTTACATCCGTCCCAAGGTATCATTTCTAATACATCAGTGGGGCAGGCGCGTACACATTGGGTACACCCTATACATGTATCATAAATCTTTACTGAATGTGACATTGGATCTATAAATTTTTTTAACCTCATAAATTTTCGATCTAGTAAAAGTAGTAAATGAATTATATATTCTATACACCAGACGAATCAATGATTTAGATTTACCAGAATCAATCTAGTTCTGGATCTGCTCATGAAAGAGTACCAAGATACTTTGATTTATCACGTCGTTTTAGCAAACAGCGCCGTAGGCTTATGTCACACATATCAATTTCAATTGGCGAATAGTCTATATTTTTATTTATACCATTATTTATTCAACAAATTAGATTGATTGATACGCGTTGATTTTCTGTTACGATGAATTGATGAAACAATAGCTAATCCAATAGCTGCTTCAGCAGCTGCAATTGCTATAACAAAAATTGAGAAAACGTCTCCTTTTAATTGGCGATTATCAAATAAATCAGAAAATGTTACGAAATTAATATTAACTGCATTCAGTATAAGTTCAAGACACATAAGCGCTCGAACCATATTTCGACTTGTAATCAATCCATAAATACCGATGGATAATAAAAAGGCACTCAAACCAAGTACATGTTCGAGCATCATTGACCAACTCCTCATCAATCTCGATTCATTTCAATATGAACAATAAATAGAATTTAAAGAAAAGAACAAGTCCCTATTACCTATTATATTATTATAATTTATTTTTTTTTTATTTTATAATTATTTAGTACTGACGAGCCATAGCAATTGCACCTATCAAGGCAACTAAAAGAATTATCGAAATAAGTTCAAATGGAAGAAAAAAATCTGTTGATAAATGAATCCCAATTTGTTGACCATTATTAATCAAGTCCTGCTCTATAATCTGGTTTGATCTTGTAGTCCAAATAATCCCGTACCATGACGTATCTGGGATAGTAGTAATTAGTGAAACAAAAATACTTGTACAAACCAGTGAAGTGACTCCGTCTCCAACGGCCCAAAGATGGAAATCTTTGTAATATTCTGAACCATTCATGAACATCACAGCAAATACAATTAATACATTTATTGCTCCCACATAAATAAGGAGCTGCGCAGCAGCTACAAAGTGGGAGTTCGATGGAATATGGAATAAGGATGTACAAACAAGAACTAATCCCAATGAAAAAGCAGAAAAAATTGGATTGGTAAGTAATACCACTCCTAGACTCCCCACTATAAGACCCAATCCCAAAAAAACTAAAAGAAAATCGTGTATTGGTCCAGGTAAATCCATTCTATGTAAAATAAGAGATAATTTTTAAGTCGAAATTTTTCATAAACCTATTGACCAAACCAGGAAAAAAGAAGTTACCCTATTGATACGTTCCTAATTGAATTAAATCTAATGGGGTGTGGGTTGATATAGATACACTTATTAGTTAAATGATTGAATACATTTCTCTATCCGAAAGTTTCGTTCGAAATTAATATTAATCGATTTTTTTTATTAACTGTTTATATAATATATATACTCTATAAAAAAATATATATATATGTAGAGTATATATGAATCCATTTCCAATCCAAAGCAATTCATTATTCTCAGCACTCCATAGTTGTTAAAATTTTAGTTTTAGTTATTGACCAAGCAAGATGAAAGAAGCTGCGCTACTTTAGATCAAAACTAAATCTTAGTATTAGTAATCGGTAATTGTTCTTGAATCAAGTGGTTTACCCACGGCTTTTTTGGTTTGAGTCGAATTCATAATTGTTCTGATTGTGTAATCGTCGATTACTGACATTGGCAACCGACCCAAAGCAATTTGATTATAATTCAACTCGTGACGATCATAAGTAGAAAGTTCGTATTCTTCAGTCATTGATAAACAATTCGTTGGACAATACTCAACGCAGTTACCACAAAATATACAGATTCCGAAATCAATACTGTAATTAAGCAATCGTTTCTTTCGAATAGAAGTTTCCAATTTCCAATCAACAACGGGTAGATCTATAGGACATACCCGAACACAGACTTCACAAGCAATGCATTTATCAAATTCAAAGTGGATTCGACCACGGAAACGTTCCGATGTGATCAATTTTTCATAAGGATATTGAATAGTTACAGGTAAACGATTTGCATGGGATAAGGTAATCATAAAACTTTGACCGATATACCTTGCAGCTCGTACTGTTTGTTGGCCATAATTCATGAACCCAGTTACCATGGGGAACATATCTTGAATATCTATGAATAATTTTATGTTTCTTTCTCTTGTTTGAGATTTGAGAGAAGTTATGAATCTAGAATAGGCTGTGCCTTTACAGTGAAAAGAGTTGGGAAGAGGTTGTCAATAATAGATTACCTAAAGAAATAGGTAAAAGAAATTTCCATCCAAGATTTAATAGTTGGTCCATTCTCATTCTAGGTAAAGTCCATCTTGTTGTGATAGAAATGAACAGGAACAAATAAGCTTTAGCTAATGTAATAAAGATACCAATGGTCGTTCTAAAGACTCCACCCACTTCATTTATTCCGAAAAGCTCAGGACTTAATATGTACGGAATAGAGAGATTCCAGCCGCCCAAGTAAAGAACTGTTACAAATAATGAAGAAACTAGTAGATTTAGATAGGAAGCAACATAAAATAAACCAAATTTTATACCTGAATATTCGGTTTGATAACCTGCTACTAATTCTTCCTCTGCTTCTGGTAAATCAAAAGGTAATCTCTCGCATTCTGCTAGGGAAGAAATTAAAAAAACAGTAAAACCTATAGGTTGGCGCCACAGATTCCAACCCCAAAAACCATATTTTGACTGCGCCTCAACTATATCAACTGTACTTGAACTGTTAGATAATCATAGTCGGTGATAACATCACTATTCCCATCGCTATTACAAAACCGTACATGAGACTTAAGCTTCATACGGCTCCTCGACGGCCACAAATAAATCTAAGGACTGGTTCAATATTATCTCGATATACTTTACTTATTTTGTAGAGTAGATAGAGTAAAGATACATCGGAGAGTCCAAAATTAGACCAATGCAATTCTGTCTGCTATAATAAAACAAATGCTTCTGAATTGATCTCATTCTTTTTAATTGCAATTTTTTGTTCAGTAATAACTTAATACTTCAATAAAATACTCGTTGCGTTGTATCACGTTGTTTCAATAGAAATTTCGACTTATTTTTTTTAGACAAAGAATTAGACATTCTATTATATTAGTTCATGAATCATGATAAGAATTCTATCTGTATTAATCTGGACAAAAAAAATAAATAAAGGATTACTTCGTTCCTGATAGTAATTTGTTTAATCAGTGGGTAGGAGCATACTCTGGATCGGGATCGTGGGAAAGTACTGCTTGATCATTTCTACTAACTTAAAGCCCCATTAGGATTCCTTTTATGCATAAATATCCCTTTGGATAATTTACTTCCATTATCTCCATTACTAATCCTTTGTGTACCTTGGTATTCCTAACCGTCCACTCGTTTTTATTCGATCTCCGGTATGGTAATACATACAATAATAAAAACTCCATACAGTTTCTCTTTTGTACCCGCTTCAAACTATGATGACTAATCAACCAATCTTGCTTGGGGTAACCCGTTTATACTGTTTATATTTATGTCCGCTTAACTCTTGTACCTAGGTAATGAGACTCAATCTTTTTACTGCCAATTTCTAAGCTGTTTTCTTTCACTCATATAACTATCTGGTTTAGCTCATCGCCCCGAATGTTGAATAAAAAAAAATGAGGATATCTATTCAATACATTCCACTTTCTTTTTTCCTAGAACGAAAATGCAAATAAATTAGGTCAAATAAAAAAGTCCATGTTCCAACGAATCACACGTAGAGATATTGATAACACACATGGAGTTAATGGTATTTCATAACTAATCGATTGAGCAGCAGCTCGTAGACCACCTAAAAAGGAATATTTATTATTCGATCCATATCCTGACATAAGAAGTCCAATAGGAGCAATACTTGAAATGGCAATCCATAAGAAAACCCCTATATTTAGGTCGGCTAAAACAAGGTGATAGCCAAAAGGAATTACTGAAAAACTTAGTAAAATGGATATGACCGCTATAGACGGTCCGATACTGAATAAACTAATATCGCCTCTAGATGGGATAAGATCTTCTTTGAAAAGTAATTTTGTACCATCTGCTAGAGCTTGAAGAATTCCCAAAGGACCCGCGTATTCAGGTCCAATACGTTGTTGTATCCCTGCAGATATTTGTCTTTCTAACCACACAATTACTAGTACCCCTATTATGATTCCCAATACAGGAGTAAGAATAGGAACAAGTAACCAGACGAGCCCATAAACCTCTTTTAAGGATTCCGATCTGGAAAAAGAATTGATAGCTTGTACTCTTGTCGTATCAATTATCATTTCAACGATCAACTTCTCCCATAATAATATCGATACTACCTAGTATTGTCATAATATCAGCCAATTTCATTCTTTTAACTAGCTGAGGAAGAATTTGCAAATTGATAAAACCGGGCGGACGAATTTTCCATCTCCAGGGAAAAACACCCCGATCTCCTATCAGAAAAATTCCCAATTCCCCCTTCGGAGCTTCCACTCTTACATAAAGTTCTTGTTTAGATAATTCAAAAGTAGGCGCAGGTTTTTTACTAATGAATCGATAATCAAATTCATTCCATTGGGAATCCTTTGTTCTATCAAAGCGCCGTACCTCTAAATTCTCATAGGGCCCCCCTGGAATTCCTTCCAGAGCTTGTTGAATAATTTTTATGGATTCCGCCATTTCACTGATTCGGACTAAATAACGAGCTAACGAATCTCCTTCTTTTTGCCATTGTACTTCCCAATCAAATTCGTCGTAACACTCATAATGATCGACTTTACGAAGATCCCATTCAATTCCGGACGCTCGTAGCATTGGTCCTGATAAGCCCCAATTTATTGCCTCTCCTCCACCAATAATGCCCACCCCTTCAACTCGTTCCAAAAAAATGGGATTACGCGTAATAAGCTTTTGATATTCAGTAATCCCTGTTAAAAAATAATCACAGAAATCAAAACATTTATCTATCCAGCCATAAGGTAAATCAGCAGCTACCCCTCCGATACGGAAATAATTATGCATCATTCGCATACCTGTCGAAGATTCGAACAGGTCATATATCAATTCCCTCTCTCGGAAAATATAGAAGAAAGGAGTCTGCGCGCCGATATCTGCCATAAAAGGGCCAAGCCATAACAAATGAGAAGCTATACGACTCAGTTCTAGCATAATTACTCTAATATAGCTCGCTCTTTTCGGTACTTGAATATTTCCCAACTGTTCTGGTCCATTTACCGTTATTGCCTCTGTAAACATAGTAGCTAAATAATCCCAGCGTGTTACATAAGGAAGATATTGTATAATTGTTCGATTTTCAGCAATTTTTTCCATCCCTCTGTGTAAATACCCCAATATGGGTTCACAGTCAATAACATTTTCCCCGTCTAGAGTAACGATGAGTCGAAGAACACCATGCATTGATGGGTGGTGAGGACCCATATTGACTATCATGAGGTCTTTTCTTGTAGTTGGTACAGTCATATATTTTTTCCCCGATTCATTATTCCATGAAGTGCTGAAAACGAAATGAAGTTCATCAAATTATAATAATAATAAATATATCTATAATAAGATTTTAATATTTAAAGTATAATAGAAAATAATAAAAATCTAATAAATCCAATAATTCAAAACTAATCTTAAAATTCACTTAATGAGTTTGTTTTTGGCTCCCGAATATCCAATTGACTAATTAATTCTTTATAACGTACTCTATTTTTCTTTGACAAATAAACCAGCAGCCGTTGACGTTTTCCCAGAATTTTCCGTAGACCTCTCTGAGATAAATAGTCTTTTCTGTGCAATTCTAAATGGGAAGTAAGTCTACGTATTTTATTGGTGAAACTGAATACTTGAAATTCAACAGACCCCTTATTTTCTTCTTTTTCTTCTTGCGAAATAACTGAAATTAATAAATTTTTTACCATAAAAAGAATTTGTTTCCCCCCCCCCCCCTTTTTTTACAGATATGGATTTTACTGATCAGTAATAATAATGCCAGTCATTCTAATTTCTTATACAATACACAAAAATTACAATACACAAAAATCTGTATTTATACTTCTTTTTTTTATCGAATTCAAATGTAATTAATCTATTTTCAATTTTATTTGGATGTGGATACAAAAGGGCGGTACATTTATAACCCACAAAAGAGAAGAATTTGAACTTAAGATAAGAAGATTATGACGACTCATTACTAGATATAATTGCTAAGCTAAGATAAAGTCATTGAATCAGTATCATGTACCAGAATAGAATATAACACAAGGCGTGTGTGTATATTTGTTTGTCTTCATCTACTATACCGGCCAGATATGCCACTTGATCCATGTAAATGTACCATCAACTTATTATCAATCATGGATACATATGTATCCTTAACATACTGAAACGACTACCATTATTGGTATCAAACCAATAGCGATTCATACAAGCTAAATCTTCTAATCGATAATTGGGCCAAAGAAATAATTTTAACTTAAAAATTTTATTTATATCTACATCAGGATGCTTATCCTCATAAAAAAATTCACCACAGTTCCTTGCACTATTCCCATTGCAAAATACTTGGTTTCTATCCCCAACATTGACATTTCTCGAATTTAAACAAATTTGAATTCTCAATTCTCTACGACGTCTAGGAGATAAAATATTTTCAGGAACAATAAAATCATTAAGACCATTCTTATCAACATTTCTTTTTTCTTGACATCTTCGATTAGTTTGGTGCTGACTCTTATGCACCCGTGAAATAGCTATGGTTTGGTACATGATCCATTGTCCATCCCATTTTGTGGATAGCCGAGTTGGTTCAATAATCAATAGTCCCCCTTTTTCCAAATTGAAAAAAGTCATAAACTCTGGCTTTCCAATCAGCATTGCAACCGGATTTATTTCGTCTCTTTGAATAAAGGCTGCAGCCATTTCATTTGGATCTCTTAATCTAAGGAGTAGCCAAAATATCTTTAAATTATTGATTGCTGTTTGGCTCAAAGAAAAAGTCGTTTTCAATTGAAATTTCAAAAGAAAATATCTTTTCAGGAAGAGTTTTAACATCAACCGGGAAATATATTTAGTTTCCTCGATGTATTCAAGAACGTCTGAGTCTGATCCCCACAAATCTTCTTCAACATAGTCTTCTAATGGATCATATCCAAGATATCCTGGGATTGGCTCTTGTTTTTCTTCTTGATTTAGATTCTGTAATTCAACTTGATTTAGCGAATCTAAATCAAGCTCTAATTCAACTTGATTTAGATTCGCTAATTCAAGCCATTTTTTTAGCTTTTGGGTGGTTGTTAGATTGTTTTCTTTTATATTCGAATTAAAAAGAAGTAAATTGATTGGTATGATCCACGGCTCAGTCTTATATACATCATAAAATAACCAAAATTCTGGGAAAAACCAAGGTTCCCAATTTGATTTTGATATAGGCCCATTTAGTCTTTTTTCATTCATTCCCTTCCAGTCAAAAGATGTTTTTGTTTGATTGGCTGCCGGGTTGATTTGGTTTTGGTTATGAATTGTGAGATTAAAAAGATTATGATTATTATCAATTTTATCAATTATTTGATAATAATAATAACGAGTCTTAGTATTTTTTTTTATGTTGGTACTGGCATTTGTCCATTCATCAATATCGCTCGTTTTTCTAAGCCCAAAATTAAAAGCTCTCCAATCAAAATATTTCCTATCCGGATTTTGATTCCTATCAATAATAGAATCTTTTCGTAGATAATTACTAAGATCTATATCTGCTGGTAAATAATCAAATTCAGGATTATCTCTATTATAGATATAGAGGATCCTTCGGGCTGCGTTTACTTGTAATGGAAACCCATAAATATATGAACCCTTCTTATCTTCATATTCATAATTAATATATTTATTTGATAAAAGATCATATTTGTAGTTTTTTATTAATTTCTTTTTTTGGCTCCACAATGAATTCACTGCATAATTGTTTTGTTTCTCGTAATGAATTAATTGGTCTTTTTTATATGAATCGAAATTTCTTGGGTTTGTTTTTTGAACCATAAAACTTTGATTGATTCCATTTCGCCATTTTTGTGGTAGTAATCTAGACCATGTAGTCTGAGATAAGTCGTATTGATAGTGATCATTACCCATTAACCAGCTTTTCCATTCATTCATTCCAAAACTGTGAAGTTTCTTATGCCTTGATTCGCAATGAAATATTCCTTGTGCTCCAATAAAATATTTTATTCTATCTTTTAGAAAAGGAATTGTTCCGTGATATTGAAATACGGATTTCAAGTGATACTTGTTGATAACTTGAGTTTGTGATAATTTGTAAAATACATATGCCTGTGACAAAGAAGCGAGGTCGCAAAAAATCTGTGAATTCTTATTAAAAATAGACTTTCTTTTTCTTATAGTCGAAAAAAAAGAAATTGGATTTTTAGTTTTTTCATCAATTCTTTTTTTATTTGTTTCATCATTGGAACTGTATTTATCAGTAATTTGTTTTTTTGATTTAAGTAAAATTTCTACATCGATTTCGGGAATATTCATAATGATACGTAAAAAGATATCAAAGATATCTATGTATATCCTTTCAATAAAAATGTTCATAAAATAGTGACATTTACGTATTGGTCGGGCACTTCTCCGTTTTAATATCTGCCAAATCTTTTTCGGCGATTCTAATCTTTTATCATCACAACTTGTTTCGTTAGGACTAATGGTTATATCCGTAGTTAAAAATATGTTTTTCTTGTCTTTTGACATTTTTTCGATTTTATTTCTGATTGTACTTGTCTTATCAGCCAGATCCTTGATCTTTTTTTCTGTCAGTGAAAAATTTGTCCAATCCATGGATCTAATTCGAATGGCCGGTTCATTAATCATCTGATTACTTATTATCAAATTATTTTTATTTGATTCATATACTTCCTTTAATCCAAATAATGGAATTACTTTTGCAAACTCTTTCATTATTCTTTTTATAAATCGAACTATTTTTATTTTCATAACCCATCTTGTTTTTTCATTTAATCCCTTTAGAAACTTTTTTGTTCGTTCTTTTATAATTTCTTGAGCTGGAAAACTTCGATTTTTCCTCTTTTTAAGTTTTTTTTGAAGGTGTTTCCAAATAGGTTTAAAAAAGGAAGGTCGTCTTCGGCTATAACCAAAAGGGTGTTTAGTCTCCGTTCCAAAAATTGTTAAAAAATAAAAATTCGGCATTGAATCTCTATGATGGGATTGTAGCTTAGATCTGTGCCACGGTTTCAGAGAAAAAGGACATAGGATCTTTATATGAATACCTTCGAATAACCAATTTCGAGGAAATTCCCCTTCTGCTAATTGAACACCGCTATAGGTGCAGTTAAAATGTCTTTCTCTTTTCCACTCTTCAAAATCCTCGTACCACTCGGGGGGTTGAAAAAATAGTATACGCCCCAAATTTTTGGCTATTATCAACAAAGGCAATACTATATATTTTCTAAGAATTGATTGAGTTACTAATAAAGAACCCCTTATTATATAACCATGTCGAGTTTTTTTCCAATCTTTTTTTACTTGCTTACAGTAGTTATTCCAACTTTTTTTTCTAGTTCTATCTATATCCATCGTTTTTATCGACCCTTTCTCGCCATAATCGTAAGTCCTTAATTCCGCGCCCTTACTCCTAAAAATACTCCTAAAAATCTTCAACATTTTGGACAAAAAAGTCTCTCTTCTGCCCAAAAAAAGCGGGGAATCCGCAGTTTGAGACGTTTTCCAAACAGGCATTTTACGTCTTTGAGCACGCATGGATCCTTTGATTGTATTGCGACGAAAATCCACTTCTTGAGGAAAATATACAACAATCAAATCATCTAGATATGGATGAAAGAAAGTAGTCTTAGTTTCTCTATTCATCTCCTTAACGTTACACAGTTCTATACCTTGCACTTTTCTTAGACGAATATTAAATTCCTCGATGAACTCGTCTTCTACTAGTTCGTCCAAAGGGCAAAATAATTTGTATGACCATCGAGGGACCTCTTTCTTTATTTCTTTTCTTTTACCTGTGAATAATGACTTTTCATCAAATGTATCTTTTTTTTCTTCAAATTCTCGGTAATCCGTAGTAAGGATATCCTGAAGTTTATTTATCCAAAAAGTTTCTCTGGAATTTTCAATAGAATTTGAACACAAAATTTTTTCTGTTCCACGATGGGGTCCATTCAAAAGAGGATCGTACATTTTAGGTAAGCATTTTTGCTTAGTCTTATCATCGGACAATCTGGTTCTTTTTTCCAGTGCATCTATAGCAAGAGACCCCTTGTCTAAAGTTTCAATTCGATTGATAAGTTCGTTGCTTAGGTTGTTTCGTTTTTGGTCATTGGTATAAACCCAATGATTATATAGTTCTTCTGAAAATAGCTTTTCTGTCGTGCACAAAAGAATCTTCTGTTGTATCATTTCAAAAAAAGTTGACAAACTTGGTGGATATGTAAAAGATATTTTTTGTTTTCCATCACTTCGGCATGTATAAAAAAAATATTGTGACATTTCATTTCTTACAGGGTTTTCAAATTTTCTTAGATTCATTCTTATTCTTACAAATGAATTCTTTCTTTTTTTTATATAACGCAATGGACGATTCCATCGTTTATAGTCAAAAAGAAGAGTCACAAGAGGTTTTTCAAACCCGAAAAAGAGGTTTTTATCTTCTTTATCTTTTTTTATTTCTAACTTAAAATTTTCTTGATTTCCATCAAGATAAGAATTTTCATAAACTGGGCTATTTTTAGAGTATGTCTCTTTA